GATTGAAAAGGGATAAGCACAATGAGATTCAAGATCAAAAAACAAATAAAAAAGAAAAAAAGGGTTCAGTAATCCCCCTCTGAAAAAACAAACAATTAGTAAAAAAATGTGGATAAATAATATTTTCATCGATTTTGGATCGGATTTGGCGGCATGGCCAAGCGGTAAGGCAGGGGACTGCAAATCCTTTATCCCCAGTTCAAATCTGGGTGTCGCCTGATCAACAAAATACTTAGAATTTCTTATTCTACTGATAGAATAGAACTCGACAAATTCTTGCCCTGCATAAGCAAAGGCAAAGGACGGAGCTTGTCGATACTTGATTTATAGAATACATAGTTCTATAAAAGACTGTAAGTTGTTTTCTCAAAATCTGGTTCTGTTTGGGTTCTGGGTAGCGGCCCAAACAGATATACCAATAGGGATGAGGTAAGGCTTACTTATTAATTCCAGAACTACGAAAGTAAGAGGTCAGAAATCTTGGTATCCAAAGGTTCCTAAAGGACATTCCATTTTTGCTCCTAGGATTGAAGAAAAGATTATACGAAAGACTATCAAGACTTCCTAATTATCTTACACTACCTACACTAACGTAGGGTCTACTGACTCTGTCTGGAATTAGATTGGATAGACTGATGGGAAATCAATTTAGGAGTTGTGGAAAGGACTGAAGATACTTTGTATCCATACTTACGAGAGACTCCGAGTACTCAAACATTCAATCAGGATGGTTGGTCGGCTCTTATCTTATAGAATAACAGAGTCAAAGTAAAAAAAAAAAAAAAAAGATTTCTTTGGTCGTGTAAGGAGATTACAAAAAAAATGTATGTAATAATAGTAGTGATGTCTCCCCATTCTTTCACAGAAAGAAAGACAGTAAGGCTTAGATCAAATAGGAAATGTAGGTATCCAATAGATAGTTATCTATCTTGATGGTATATTTTTTTTTTTATTTTTGCTTATGAAAGAAAGGTAACAAAACAAACAATAGGTCTTACTATTCCCACATGTTCCATTAGGAGCATTCCTTTGCAATTTGCAAGGAAAAGGTGTGTGTATCATATTTTTACTTAATACTTCCCAATTCTACCAGAAATCCTATAAAGAATCTGTTACGAGTGGATTCATTGAATTGGTTCATCAATAGCCTTAAGTCAGAATCCTATTTTTACTCTGCGCCATTGATTCTACTATGATTATTGATCAATAATGGAATAATTCCTTCATAGAAATAGGAGATATAATTCACATGGATATAGTAAGTCTCGCTTGGGCTGCTTTAATGGTAGTCTTTACATTTTCCCTTTCACTCGTAGTATGGGGAAGGAGTGGACTCTAGGTATATTAATAATTGATTGAGTAATCGATTGAGTAATCGATTGAGTAATCGATTGAGTAATCGAATTGTATCAATTGTTTAATTGATCGTTTTGCATTGATCGTTTTTCGAAGCTTTATTTTTAAAAATAAAAAGCTTGTCTCTCTTTCAAAATTATACTGGAAAGACAATAATGAATAATAACCATTCGATCAAACAACGAATGATTACTATAGTTTAGTTGTATTTCAAAACTCAAATCTACGCATGATAGGAAATTTTTTCCAACCGAATTCCTCCTAAATATTCTGTTTGGATAAACCTGTTCTTACCAGAATTATGGATATTACAACGAGAAAAAACCAATCCCTAGTTTTTTCTTTATTTGTTTCTCTCTTTCTTTACTTTCACTGTTCTAAGAACAAATCGTTCTGCTATTAGATTATGACGATACTTACTTTCTACTGGAAGTGACTAGTGGTTGAGGTTCTACACATAATAAAATTTGATCTTTCTTCCGCTGAGTGATCCACCACATATCATACATTTAACATTTTAGACTCCTAGAGATTTTTTTATGCTTTTTTGACTCATCTCATGTCATGTTTAAGCATGAAAAATGGTCCGAGTCCCCTTTACTTACTTCCTTTCAAAATCTGAAGAAGTTACCATAGAACTTCGTAAATGATCTGTTAATGGCTCAATCAATGACTTCTTGGGATGGGAAATCAAAAAAATTCCTTGGTTTTGTTTTCTTTTGCTATAGTATATTCCTATACTATTCTTCCTCTATTGATTCTTTTGATGGATCCCGGAACCTATATATAAAATTATAAGAAACCTAGGAATTAGAAGAATTGGCCTTCGATTATTTTGGGTTGATCGAAATCGAGTGGATGTAGCGAAAAAAAGAAATAGAATTAGACTGCTATTTCGATGTACTAGTCTACTATTTAGATTAGATGTACATCTAATACATCATATACATACATATTGTAAATTGATCTATATAAACCCTCCATTTAGATAAAGTCTATATCTGTATACAATACAACTTTATATGATAATATCATTGTATACAATATTAGATAATATAAAATACTCTAAAGTGTGGTAGAAAGGACTATATATAGTCCTTTCTACCACACTTTATGATTCCAACCAGATCATTTCATTTAAGACTTGGAATTTTCTTTTAATCCCTTTCTTTCATTTCTTCAATCATTGAAAAAAGGATTGATAAGAACTAATAATTCAGATTCAAATTAATCATTTTGACTGACTGTTTTTACGTAGATAATAAGTAAAAAAGCAGTAGGAACTAGAATGAACAGTGCAGTAGCAATAAATGCGAGAATATTGACTTCCATAATTTCATTATTTATTTATTTTTTTCTTCGCAATAACTCGGGATGTAATCCCATAGAGATGAGAAATTTAACTCCTGTAAATTCATTGGGATGAATTGATCCTGATGATACTGAATAGGATCAATATTATGAATAACAATATCTGACCTATCAAATCGATTCATCGTCGAGAATTGAATAGTATAACATGGGAAGATCCTTTATCCATACTAATTACGATACGAAATGGGATTTTTTATTGGATCAGGAATCCCATTGGATTTTTCATCCTCTTCCACTTTTTCTTTTCTATAACCTACTGTCTTCCTTATCTTATACAACTCTCCTTCCTGTGTATTATACTTACAATTATGAGGTATTATATGACCGGTATTCTATGGGTCACACACAGACCCAAACGAGGTGAGATGGAAAAAAAGGGATTAAATAAAAAAGATCAAATATTCCAACAAATTTACTGAAAAGGGTCCTTGCTCGGTCTTTTCTTTTATTTTATTAGTATCCTCTTTCTTGTATTTATTTGTACTGGAATGCATACATCAAAAATGATGTCTACAATTTGAATGAGAATGAGATAGATTGTTTACAATTAGTCATTGAGGATACACAAACAAAGTCAGAACTAGAAAAGGTGTGGTTTAACCTGAAAAGTACTCTGTCGGGGTAATTATGTTAAGTTCATTGTCCATCGTACAATAAACGAATACCATTTTTGTATGTACTCCCGGTAAAATAGGATCACTCTACTCCATTTCATTGATCAAGAACAATCGAAAAAGAAAGTAAGACGAGGATGATATCTCTAAAAATACTGAATATAGTAATACCACCAATTGTACTAATGTACATATGATATGTCTCTCCTTTATCAATCGGGAGTAGTGGAAAGATTTTAAATTCCCGTATCCATATTTGTGTGATGATAAATGCGAAATAAAAAACAAAAGAAATAAGGATCCCCACTGGGGATTAGATCTTGCTTCCTGTCCCCCTTTTCCGTGAAAAGAGAGAGATAAATTGATAAATTCACCGGATCCTAGTTCGGGACTGACGGGGCTCGAACCCGCAGCTTCCGCCTTGACAGGGCGGTGCTCTGACCAATTGAACTACAATCCCAGCGAGGTGTATGGCATACATATTCTTAATGTTACATATTCTTAATGTAATCATAAGAACATTCTAGTCCTAGTCGTCGTATTGTAAGAAAGACAGGAATGATATACTGATATCATATCCACATATAATATGGGCTATAGTGAGAGTGACACGGATTACTAGTAACCAATAATTATTTTACGGCCAAAAGTGGATAATCAATCAGAAAAAAGAACTAAACTTTTTTGTTTGCTTTTCATGATACTTTACTTAATTAAGTAAAGTATCATGAATTAGATCCTTAGAAAGATCAGAAAGAGAAAAATAGGGATAGAGAAAAAAAATTGATCCTTTCTCTTTATTTCTACGGATTAGGCATTTCCATTTATGGAAGACAAATTGGTTATATCATATTCATGGAGCGGCGAATTATTGGGCCGAGCTGGATTTGAACCAGCGTAGACATATTGCCAACGAATTTACAGTCCGTCCCCATTAACCACTCGGGCATCGACCCAGGAAGAATTCATTCTAGGCTTATCGATAATCTATGATCAACTTCCTTTCATAGTACCCTACCCCCAGGGGAAGTCGAATCCCCGCTGCCTCCTTGAAAGAGAGATGTCCTGAACCACTAGACGATAGGGGCATATACGCCCGATCATCATCATACTATGATGATAGTATGAGCAGTTTTTTGGAATTGTCAATATAGTCTAATGGTATGACTAGATCCAAAAAATCTTTCCTACTTTCTTTTATGTTTTTATGTTATGATTTTTTAGAATTTTTTTTTCAAAAATTCAAAATAATAATCTTATTTTGGAGTAAATCCAATTTATTGTTCCTGAATGAACTCCTATGCATATACGTATATATTATGTACATATAGTACATATATACATATATGCAGTAGACTCATAATGAAAAAAAAAATGGCTAATTCATGAATTGAATAAAACGGCCCTTTTAACTCAGTGGTAGAGTAACGCCATGGTAAGGCGTAAGTCATCGGTTCAAATCTGATAAAGGGCTTTTTTTCCACTAAACTCAAGTTTTAGCCTTCGTTTTTCAGCGGAAAATATCTCTATTATTTTTTCTAAAAAGAAAAGGATAACCACCATTATAACGAATTCTTATTATTCTGACTTTAAGTTAGGAAGTTGAACATTTATTGATTAGCAAAATGACTAATTGCACGTATTAGGAGTAGTCCA